ATTCTTATATCAAACTATAGCTATTGCATTAAATAAGAAAAGAAACTAATAGAAGTCGAAGACGCGGAATGGTAGTGAATAGAGAGAAAGATTCTTCTTATTTTCTTGTTCCTGAAAATATTCTATCTATCTCCTAGACGCCGTAGAGAATTGAGAATTTTCATGTCTTTCAATTCTCGTACTCGTAATTGGAAAGTTACGGAAGGAGACCCATCATTTTGCAATGAAAACAACATATAAAACTCTGGACAATTTCGAAATCAGGCCGAGCGTCTTAATACATATGCAAAAAAATTCATTATTGGCCCACCATTGATTAGAAGATTTAGCTTGTATGAATCGCTATTGGTTTGATACGAATAATGGCAATCGTTTCAGTATGTTAAGGATACAGATGTATCCACAATTCATTTAGAGTTACTTAATAGCCTATTTCTTATACCATATCTCTATCCCGTGAAATTCTCGAGCCGAAAGATGGATGCATATGCTGTGTTTCATTTTGCTAAATGATATCAATTAAATGGTGTATCAATTCCATAAATTGGATATAGCAATAAATAAATCAGCAAAATTCTTTCTAATATTTTAGATAGAAGAAATGTTTCTTCTATCTAAAATATTAGAAAGAATGTACTCTTCTATCCAAATCTAATTTGCATCGATAAAATAAATCCAAATTCCAGCAGTAGATGAATAATTGCAAATTTTTGTGTGTACGAGATTAGAATAACTTCAAAATAACTGACATAATTTTTTATTTTTCCTGATCAGAAAAATATATGAAAAAGAAAGGAGGTAGAAAAATTTTGGGATTTATGGTTAAAGAAGAAAAAGAAGAAAACAGGGGTTCTGTTGAATTTCAAGTATTCAGTTTCACCAATAAGATACGGAGACTTGCTTCACATTTGGAATTACACAAAAAAGATTTTTCATCGGAAAGAGGTCTACGAATACTTTTGGGAAAACGTCGACGTTTGCTGGCTTATTTGGCAAAGAAAAATAGAGTACGTTATAAGAAATTAATCAGTCAGTTGAATATTCGGGAGCAGTAATTTAATCGTTCTAATTTTTTTCTTATTTTCTTAGTAGTCTTATAGTAGTCTTAGATTTTGCATTTTGATGAGCCTCGTTTTGAGGAATTCATGGAATAATCCATTTTCATGGAATAATGAATTAAGGATATGAGTCTACCGCTTACAAGAAAAGATCTCATGATAGTCAATATGGGCCCTCAACACCCATCAATGCATGGTGTTCTTCGACTGATCGTTACTCTCGATGGTGAAGATGTTATTGATTGTGAACCCATATTAGGCTATTTACACAGAGGAATGGAAAAAATCGCGGAAAACAGTAGGTAGAGTAGAGGAAGTAGATAGAAAGATGGTAGAAGAGGGTAGGAAGGGGGAAGGGATAAGATAGTTATTTAGACAAGATACTCGTAAATAGCTTAAGTTAAGAAATAAAAAAGAATAAAAAAACGGATACATAACATAAAAAAAAGAATAAATAAGACGAGATTCGCCCTCCTCCTACATATTTAATTTCTTCTCCTATACAAAAACTAACAAGACCCACTCCATTGGTAATTCCATCAATGATACCCTTATCGAAAAACTCCGTTAGTTCGGTTAATCCTCTTATACCGAGAGTAAAGACCCTAGTATAAAAAATATCCATATAACCGCGATTATATGACCAACTGTATATCTTTTTTTTTACTTGATCTAAAAAGAAAAAGTATTTTTTCGGACTTTCCTTGTAAAAGGAATTTATTAAATCCAAATTCTGAAAAAAAGAATAAGGGGATCCATATAAGATATATGCTATGAATAAACCAAAGATAGCTAGACTTACAGAAGAAATAGCATTAGTAAGAAATTCATATGAATTTATAGAAGAATTAGAACTTTCTTGAGTCAAGTTTATTGAGGGAGTTAACCACTTTGATAATAGGGTTAACTCCGCTATTCCATTATCCATTGCTCCATTATCAAAAGAGATTCCTATAAATCCAATGAATAAAGTAAAAAGCAGTAATATCAGAAGAGGAAATAACATAGTATTTCCCATTTCATGCGGATAAGCAAAAGTGTTTTTAGCCCCAAAGGACGTACTAAAGTATCCTATTCTATTTCTTGTATTACCTTTAATTTTGGGTCTATTTTGTGAAAAAAAAGCAACTCCATTCTTTGTTGTTGATAAAATGAAATCCCTATTAACTCTTTTGGGTATCTTTTTTCCCCATAAGGATATTGAATACAAGTAACCCTCTTTAGTGGTACTGTAATTTTGAAAATGAACACGCAAATACCCATCAAATGTAAGTAAATATATCCGAAACATATAAAAGGCAGTTAATCCTGCAGTAAAGGAGGCTATTATTCCAAAAAAGGGCGAATACAACCAACTATTACTAAGAATCTCATCTTTGGACCAAAAGCAAGCAAGAGGTGGAATACCACAAAGAGAAAGTGTACCCCATAAAAAAGTTGTTCTTGTAATTGGAATGTATTTTCTTAAACCGCCCATAAGAACCATATTCTGACTTTTTTCTGGTGAATATCCAACAAGAGGTTCCATTGAATGAATAATGGATCCAGATCCCAAGAACAATAAAGCTTTTGAATAAGCATGAGTGATCAAATGAAATAAAGCAGCTTGATAAGAACCTATACCTAGAGCTAACATCATATAACCCAATTGAGACATTGTAGAATAGGCTAAGCTTCTTTTAATATCTCTTTGAGCAATAGCTAAAGTAGCTCCTAAGAAAAGTGTTATTGTACCTACTAAAGAAATTAAAGTCATTATCAAAGGTAGAGATATGAAAAGAGGAAAAAGCCGAGCTAGAAGAAAAATCCCGGCAGCAACCATAGTTGCTGCGTGTATAAGAGCCGAAATGGGAGTGGGTCCTTCCATAGCATCTGGTAACCATACGTGAAGAGGGAATTGTGCAGATTTCGCAACTGCACCAAGGAATAATAAAAAAGCACACAACGTAGTAAGTAAAGAGTTAATTCCATTATTAGGAATCCAGTTATTAGCTATTTTGAACAAATCCCTAAACTCTAAACTACCTGTTATCCAAAAAAAACCTAAAATTCCTAATAATAAACCAAAATCTCCTACACGATTAGTTACAAAAGCTTTTTGACAAGCACTCGCGGCGATCGGTCGTGTAAACCAAAAGCCTATCAATAAATAGGAACACATTCCCACGAGTTCCCAAAAAAAATAAATTTGTATCAAATTGGAGCTAGTAACCAATCCCAACATAGAAGTAGTGAAAAAACTTATATAAACAAAAAATCTCAAATATCCTTCATCGTGAGACATATAACCATCACTATAAATAAGAACCAGGATTCCTACAGTAGTAATTAGTATTAACATAATAGAAGTAAGTGGGTCAATCAAGTATCCAAATTCTAAGGAAAAATCATTATTGACGGTCCAAGACCATAGGTACTGATAGATAGAACTTCCATTTATTTGTTGAATAGACAGTTGAATGGAGAATACCATAGCTATACTTAAGAATAAAACACTAGGAAAAGCCCATATGCGACGAAGATTTCTTGTTGCTGTCGGAATAAAAAAAAGGCCAAACCCCATTGACATAATAACTGGAAGTGGGAGAAGAGGGATTACCCATGCATATTGATATGTATGTTCCATAAGAAAAGAAATTGCAATTTTTACTTTAATTTTTCTATAAAATAAAATTGTTTCCGATTCACCAAACCAATTCTTATCTCTTTCTGAAGGAATAAATAAAAAGAATAAGCAAAAATGAAGAATGGGTTTAATTGATTAAATTAAAAAAGTTAATCAAATAACTTCGTTACCTAGTTATTACCTAAATAAGGATATTTATTAAAATAAAAAAAAAGGTTGCATTTTTTTACTTTCTATTAATTTTGATATTTCTTTAAAACAAAGATGAAACAGCTCTCTTGTTTCGTAACTGATTAATGGAATTCCAATAAAAAGAAAACCCATGTTTATAATAAATTATCAAATAGTCGTTACTTCATATAGAACTGAAATCCTAATGACTATAATTACCTAAGTTTTAGAATGCCTTGTTTAAGAGACATGGAATACTATTCTGAACTTAATTAACTATTTTTATTTTCCCTTCTTTTTATCCACTCGTCTTATATAGGGGATAGGCTTCCATACCATATATCTATATATAGAGTATACTTTACTATATAAATATATATAAATAGATTTAAACGGAAAACCTTTCTATATATTCTATATTATTAAAACAAAGTATAAAATATATACGGAAAAAAATTTACTTAAATTCTTGTCTTATCCAGATAAGATTGTCTTATCCAGATAAGACAAGAATTTAAGTAAAAAATAATTCAGAATTTCAGTATCTTTCAATATCTAAGTATAAATACCAAAGATGTCTTTCACATACAACTAGAAAAAAGTAATTTCCTTTTTGAATGGCAGTTCCAAAAAAACGTACTTCAATGTCAAAAAAGCGTATTCGTAAAAATATTTGGAAGAAAAAAACTTATTTTTCCATAGTACAGGCTTATTCTTTAGCAAAATCAAAATCATTTTCGAGTGGCAATGAGCATCCAAAACCAAAAGGTTTTTCTGGGCAACAAACAAACAAATAATAAGGTTTTGGAATAATATGAATTGACCTATCAAAAAATAATTCCAATTATTTAATATGAATAATTTGGATTAATTAATTAATGTACTTTTATGTGTCGAATTACTCAACACAAGATTCTTAGAACAAACCCCTCCTATATCCGCTATATGGAATAAAAGTTTTGGTATACTGTGTGCTAAGTATTCTTGATCAATAAACTTTTCCTAATAGAATTCTCATAATAAAATATGAGAATTCTATTAGGAAAAGTGGAGTCTTCTTGCAATAAAACTTACCACTTACATCTATTTTCTCCAAAATAATTGGTTTAAGGTTAGTAAATCCTATTAATAAGAGCATAAAGACTTTCATTCTATAAATTTTTTTTCCATTTTATTTTGATTGAAAAAAATGTAATTTTAGGGAGAAACTAATTAGAAAAAAAAATTAGTTCTATATTGCAACTTATAAAAGAGGAGTTCCAAGTCTTTCAAGCGGTGTTTCCATTAGGCAAAGCAAGAGTTTATTGTAAAAAAAATCGCAACGATACTACATAAACGAAGTATATTTTAATGAAGACTCTAATGTTCCTAAATTTTATGGACTTTCCCAATCTCGACGATTCGCGAGATAATAGCTATTATTCTTTTAAGTTACCTATTATTTGAAGTTAGCCGCCATGGTGAAATTGGTAGACACGCTGCTCTTAGGAAGCAGTGCTCAAGCATCTCGGTTCGAATCCGAGTGGCGGCATTCTCGAAAAAGAATATAATAGATTAGAAAATGGATTCAATTCGAAATTTACAATTTTGTAATGAGACCTTCCCCTTATGCTATTTGCAACTTTAGAACATATATTAAATCATATCTCCTTCTCAACCATTTCCATTGTGATTACGATTCATTTGATAACCTTATTAGTTCATGAACTTGGGGGATTACGTGATTCGTCAGAAAAAGGAATGATAGTTACTTTTTTCTCTATAACAGGATTCCTAGTTTCTCGCTGGGCTTCTTCGGGACATTTTCCATTAAGTAATTTATATGAGTCGTTGATCTTCCTTTCATGGGCTCTGTATATTCTTCATACCATTCCTAAGATACAGAACTCTAAAAATGATTTAAGCACAATAACTACGCCAAGTACTATTTTAACGCAAGGCTTTGCCACATCGGGTCTTTTAACTGAAATGCATCAATCCACAATACTAGTACCCGCTCTCCAATCTCAGTGGTTAATGATGCATGTCAGTATGATGTTACTAAGCTATGCAACTCTTTTGTGCGGATCCTTATTATCTGCCGCTATTCTAATCATTAGATTTCGAAATAATTTCTTTTTCTTTTCTAAAAAGAAAAAAAATGTTTTACTTAAAACATTTTTCTTTAGTGATTTCTATGTAAAAAGAAGTTCTTTAAAAAGCACCTCTGTCCCTTCATTCCCAAATTATTACAAATATCAATTAACGGAGCGTTTAGATTCTTGGAGTTATCGTGTCATTAGCCTAGGATTTACCCTTTTAACCATAGGTATTCTTTGTGGAGCAGTATGGGCTAATGACGCGTGGGGATCCTATTGGAATTGGGATCCTAAGGAAACTTGGGCATTTATTACTTGGACCGTATTTGCAATTTATTTACATAGTAGAACAAATCTAAATTGGAAGGGTACGAATTCTGCACTTGTAGCTTCGATAGGATTTCTTATAATTTGGATCTGCTATTTTGGTATCAATCTATTAGGAATAGGTTTACATAGTTATGGTTCGTTTATATTAACATCTAAATGATTAGATAAAAGAAAACCCTTTATGAAGGGTTTTCTTTTATGTTTTATTTGAGAACCCCTTGAACGCCTTATCAAAGGGTTCTCAAAAATTCAAGATAGATCTAATTAGACTTCCTCATTAATAGACCGGACTGGTAAAAAACCTATTTAGGATAATAATTGGATACGAGAGCCTCCACCCTGTCAATGGATAGGGAGAGAACAAAATCTGGATAAATACCAATTCCTATTACTGGTAAAAAGATACAGATTAAAATAAAGAGTTCTCGTGGTCCAGAATCCACAAAATTTGCGTTTGGAACATTAAATAGCTTGTATCCATAGAACATCTGGCGTAACATAGATAATAAATAAATAGGAGTTAATATCATTCCTATTGCCATTACAAAAGTAATTAGCATTTTTGGCATTAACAGAAATTTTGGACTAGTAATTAGGCCAAAAAAGACTACTAATTCTGCGACAAAACCACTCATTCCTGGTAAGGCAAGAGAAGCCATTGAAAAGCTACTAAACATAGTAAAAATTTTTGGCATTGGGATAGATATTCCTCCCAGTTCTTCGAGATAAACAAGACGCATTCTATCAGAAGCCGTTCCTGCCAAGAAAAAAAGTGTAGCACCAATAAATCCATGGGATAATATTTGTAAAATAGCTCCATTGAGTCCAATGTTGGTTATGGAACCAATTCCTATAATTATGAAACCCATGTGAGATATAGAGGAATAGGCTATTCTTTTTTTGAAATTTCGTTGACCAAGAGAAGTTGAAGCTGCATAGATTATTTGGATCGCTCCTATTATTACTAACCAGGGCGAAAATAGATAATGAGCATGAGGTAACAATTCCATGTTGATCCGAATCAATCCATATGCTCCCATCTTTAATAAGATTCCCGCTAAAAGCATACATGTACTATAATGCGCTTCCCCATGGGTATCGGGTAACCACGTATGTAGGGGTATAATTGGCAATTTGACAGCATAAGCAATAAGGAAGCCAAAATATAAAAGTATTTCCAAGGTTGCAGGGTATGATTGATTAATTAATCTTTCCAAATCTAATCCCAGTTCGTTGGAACCATAACCATATAAGCCCATACCCAGAACTCCGATTAAGAAAAAGATGGAGCCGCCTGCAGTATACAAAATAAACTTTGTAGCTGAATATAGACGCCTCTTTCCCCCCCACATGGATAAAAGTAAGTAAACAGGAATTAATTCTAACTCCCACATGATAAAAAAAAGTAAAAGGTCTCGCGAAGAAAATAATCCTATTTGACCACTATACATTGCTAGCATCAAGAAATAGAATAATCGCGAATTCCGGGTAACTGGCCAAGCTGCTAAAGTAGCTAAAGTAGTGATAAATCCTGTCAATAAAATAGATCCTAATGAAAGTCCATCGATTCCCAATCTCCAGTGGAAATCGAAGATATCTATCCATTTATAATCCTCCTTTAATTGGATTAAAGGATCCTCCAGTTGGAAATGATAGCAGAATGCATAAGTCATTAGAAGGAATTCTAATAAACAAATGGATATAGTATACCACCTAACTATTTTGTTTCCCCTATGAGGTAAAAAGAAAATTAATGAACCTGCAAATATCGGCAAAACAACAAGTATTGTTAACCAAGGAAAATAACTCATGATAAAGTGGTAAAGACAAGATACGTTTTGACCAGAAAAGCCCGTGCTCGATTATTTCGAGCACAGGCTTCTTCGGTAAAGAGGAATCAGACGATTCAAATGAAGTTTTTTGTAACGTATCAATAAGATAAAGCCATGCTACGGGTTGTTTCAGGCCCTAAATAAACGCGTACACTTAAAAAATCCGTCGGGCAAGCGGATTCGCATCTCTTACAACCCACACAATCTTCAGTTCTCGGGGCAGAAGCTATTTGCTTGGCTTTACATCCATCCCAGGGTATCATTTCTAATACATCTGTTGGACAAGCTCGTACACATTGAGTGCATCCTATACATGTATCGTAAATTTTTACGGAATGTGACATTGGATCTATAAATTTTTCTTTTCAACATAAAAATTTTCGATCTGGTAAAAATAAAATTAGTATTATTAGTATTATATGAGTAATATGTATTGTAGACACCAGACGAAGCAATGGTTTATCCAAACTTCAAAAATAGTAATCTATTTTTGAATCCGTTTGTGAGAAAGCGTGAAAAGAGCCAAGAGACTTGAATTTTTGACTTCAACAATCAGAATTATACTAATTGTACATATGAATTCGAATTAGCCAATAAATTGGCTATCCTCTTTTCAATATAAATTATTGCAATATTTAAATTGCAATATCAATGAATTACAAAAATTCCTTTAAGTTAAAAAAGAATACTATGCAATAACCTACTTAAAGAGAATTTATATTCTCAAATAATACTAAGAAAATAGTATAGTATTGATTTCTATTCATCTTAATATTCCATATTGTTATATGTGCGCCTTTGTTTAGAGGATTGTATGTCTACTTAATTAAAAAGTCCAATTATTCCATAGTCTAATTATTCAATAAATTAGATTGATTGATACGAGTTGATTTCCTATTACGATGGATAGAAGAAAGAATGGATAGTCCAATAGCGGCCTCAGCAGCCGCAAGGGCTATCACAAAAATTGCGAAAATGTCTCCTTTTAATTGGCGACTATCAAATAGATCAGAAAATGTTACGAGATTTAGATTAATTGAATTAAGTATAAGTTCAAGACATATTAGAGCTCTAACCATGTTTCGGCTTGTGATCAATCCATAGATACCAATCGAAAATAAATAGACACTCAAAAAAAGTACAAGCTCAAACATCATTAATTAACTCCTTATCAATCCCGATTCATTTCAATATGAGGACAAGAATTGAACCGATTTAATTAATTACAATAGAACAATTACACAACAAAAGAGAAAAGAAAGAAGTTATTTGTTGGCGGTAGATGGTTTTTACTAAATCAAAATTGTGATTCTTTAGTTATTTATTTTAGATTTGCAATTCTTATAATTTTTACTCTTTCTAAGTTTTCTTATTGCCGAGCCATAGTAATTGCACCTATTAAAGAAACTAGAAGAATTATGGAAATGAGTTCAAACGGAAGATAAAAATCGGTTGCTAAATGAATCCCAATTTGTTGAACATTATTTATGAGACCCTGTTCTACTATTTGGTTTGATCTTGTCGTCCAAAGAATTCCATACCATGATGTATCTGGGATAGTAGTCATTAGTGAAAAAACAATAGTTATACAAAGGATTGAAGTAAACCCATCTCCAATAGTCCAAAAATTCTTATCTTTAGACCATTCTGAGCCATTTACGAACATGACAGCGAATATGATCAAGACATTTATGGCTCCCACATAAATAAGAAGTTGTGCCACAGCTACAAAGTAGGAATTTAATAAAAAATAGAATAAGGATATACAAACAAGAACTAATCCCAACGAAAAGGCAGAATAAATGGGGTTGGTAAGTAATACTACTCCTAGACCTCCTAGTAGAAGAACAAAGCCCCCAAATAGCATAAGAATCTCATGTATTGGTCCAGGTAAATCCATTATGGATAAAAAGAAATTAAAATAGTATAAAATTTTTCATGAACTGACTAAAACTAAAGGATTCAAGGAAGTAAAAAGGGATTAGGATATTTTTATAACAAAAAAAAATATGAGTTTAGTAATCAGTAATAGTTCTTGAATTCGACGATTTCTCTTCGTCTATTTTATTTTCAGTCGAATTCCTAATTGTTTGAATTGTGTAATCTTCCATTATGGAGATGGGTAACCGGCTTAAAGCAATTTGATTGTAATTCAATTCATGACGATCATAAGTAGAAAGTTCATATTCTTCAGTCATTGATAAACAGTTTGTCGGACAGTACTCAACACAATTGCCACAAAATATACAAACTCCGAAATCAATACTATAATTAAGCAACTGTTTCCTTTTAATATCCTTTTTAAATCTCCAATCCACAAGGGGTAGATCTATCGGACATACCCGAACACATACTTCACAAGCAATACATTTATCAAATTCAAAGTGGATTCGCCCCCGGAAACGTTCCGGTGTAATTGATTTTTCATAAGGGTAATGAATCGTTATAGGTAAACGATTTGTGTGGGATAAGGTAGTTATGAAACTTTGACCAATGTACCTTGTAGCACGTATTGTTTGTTGACCATAACTCATGAACCCAGTTATCATGGGGAACATATTCATTCTATATCTATGAAAAAGATATGTTTCTTTCTCTTGTTTGACAGAGCCTTTGTGTTGAAAATATTCTTACTGTTATTGTATTATTTTCTTTATAGTGAAACAAGTTGGGAAGAAGTTGTTAATAAGAGATTGCCCAAGGAAATAGGTAAAAGAAATTTCCATCCAAGATTTAATAACTGATCCATTCTCATCCTGGGTAAAGTCCATCTTATTGTGATAGAAATGAAGAGAAATAAATAAGCTTTAGTTAATGTAATAAAGATACCCATTGTTATTTCCAAAATTCCAACTGCGTTATTCATTTTGAAAAAATCAAAAAAGGATATATAGGGAATAGATAAATCCCACCCACCTAAGTAGAGAACTGTTACAAATAAAGAGGAAACTAATAAATTTAGGTAAGAAACAAGATAAAATAAAGCATATTTTATACCGGAATATTCGGTTTGATAACCTGCTACTAATTCTTCCTCCGCTTCTGGTAAATCAAAGGGTAATCTTTCACATTCTGCCAAAGAAGAAATTAGAAAAACCAGAAAACCTATAGGCTGGCGCCAAATATTCCATCCAAAAAACCCATATTTAGACTGTGCTTCAACTATATCAACTGTACTTGAACTGTTAGATAATCATAGTCGATGATAACATCACAGTTCCCACCGCTATTCCAAAACCGTACATGAAACCTTAGCTTCATACGGCTTCTCTATGATCAGAAAAAAAAGAAGACTGTTTCGTTTCGTTATTAGCCTCCGGAGCGTAGATAGAATTAGGGAAAATAAAATATATTGAAAAGTCCTAAATTAGACCAAAGGAATTCTGTCTGCTAGAATAAAAAAAAGCGCTTCCGAATTGATCTCATCCTTTATAATATAAGAAATTTTTTTCTTTGTTCAGTAATAACTTAATCTTGGAATAAAACACTTGTTATAGTAATTAAATTAATAAATGAAAAGATTTAGGCATTAGTTTATAAGGAATTCTGTATGAATATGTATTAGAGGAAGGAATAATTCCAATTTTTTTGGATTGCACTCCATATCTTTTGTCCTACTCTTCTTTCCCTGGGTAGGGGGTATTTAAAAAGAAAAAAGGGATAAAGGGTTAATTCGTTCTTTATAGCCATTTCTTTAACAAGTGAATAGGAATATACTCTGGATCGGAATCTGAAGAAAGTACTACTTGATAATTTCCACAAATTGCAAGTCCTTATTATGATTCCTTTTATGGGGAAAAATCTCTAATGTCTTAGATTCTCCATTACTAATCCTTTATGTACTTTAGTGTTTCTAACCCTTCACTAACTTTTGATGGATTCTTCTTATTATTATAAGTTATAGTAATAACTAGAAATGTTCTAGTAATGGAATTCCATATTGCGAATCCTTTATTCTTGCCTGCTTCAAGATATGATGACTAATTTAAAAAATCAACCTTGGGATAAAGAGTTTATACTGCTTATGTTTACTTCAACTTTTTCTTGTACGTAGGAAATGAGATTTTTTATTTTTACTACAAATTTTTAAGCTGTTTTGTTTCACTCATATAGCTATCTAGTTTAAATTATCAACCCGAATACAGAATAAGAAAAGGAAGATAAATAGTTAATGGATTTTAGAGGAAAAGGATCCTATTTTAACGAATCACACGTAGAGATATTGCTAGCACACAAAAAGTTAATGGTATTTCATAACTAATGGATTGAGCAGCAGCTCGTAGACCACCTGAAAAAGAATATTTATTATTTGAGCTATATCCTGCCATCAGAAGACCAATAGGAGCAATACTTGAAATGGCAATCCATAAAAAAACACCAATACTAAGATCGGCTAAAACAAAATGATATGCCAAAGGGATAACTAAAAAACTTAATAAAATTGATATGACTGCTATAGAGGGTCCAATGCTAAATAAAGGAATATCTCCTCGGGATGGTAAGATATCTTCTTTAAAAAGTAGTTTAGTCCCATCTGCTATAGCTTGAAGCAGTCCTAGGGGGCCAGCATATTCAGGACCAATACGTTGTTGTATCGATGCAGATATTTCTCTTTCTAACCACACAATTACGAGTACCTCTATTGTGATTCCCAAAAGGAGGCTCAAAATGGGTAGAATCGATATGAGTCCATAGACTTCTTTTAATAATTCTGATTTCGAAAAAGAATTGATAATTTCTACTTCTACCCTATCTATTATCATTTCAACGATCAACTTCCCCCATAATGATATCTATACTACCTAATATCGTCATGATATCAGCCAATTTCATTTTTTTAACTAGCTGAGGAAGAATTTGTAAATTAATAAAACCGGGCGGACGAATTTTCCATCTCCAGGGGAAAAGACTATCATCTCCTACTAGATAAATTCCTAATTCACCTTTTGGGGCTTCCACTCTTACATAAAGCTCTTGCTTTGATAATTCAAAATTGGGTGAAGGTTTTTTACCAAGAAATTTATATTCAAAATCATTCCATTCGGAATTCTTTGCTTTCTTAAAGCGTCGGACTTCTAAATTCTCATAAGGGCCTCCAGGAATTTTTTCTATAGCTTGTTGAATTATTTTGATGGATTCCCTCATTTCACTGATTCGTACTAAATAGCGAGCTAACGAATCCCCTTCTTTTTGCCATTGGACTTTCCAATCAAATTGGTTGTAAGACTCATAAAGATCTACTTTACGAAGATCCCATTGTATTCCAGAAGCTCGTAACATTGGTCCTGATAAGCCCCAATTTACTGCTTCTTCGCCACTAATAAAACCTACTCCCTCAACTCGCTCTAAAAAAATGGGATTCTGTTTAATAAGTTGTTGATATTCAATAATTCCGCGTAAAAAATAATCACAGAAATCTAAACATTTATCGATCCATCCATAAGGTAGATCCGCGGCTACTCCTCCGATGCGAAAGTAATTGTGCATCATTCGCATACCTGTAGCAGCTTCAAATAGATCGTATATCAATTCTCTCTCTCTAAAAATATAGAAAAAAGGGGTCTGTGCCCCGAGATCCGCCATAAAAGGCCCAAGCCATAACAAGTGAGAAGCTATACGGCTCAACTCTAACATAATTACCCTAATATAGCTGGCTCTTTGGGGTATTTGAATATTCTCTAAGAATTCTGGTGCATTTACTGTTATTGCTTCCGTAAACATAGTAGCTAAATAATCCCACCGTGTTACATAAGGTAAGTATTGTATAATAGTTCTGTTTTCCGCGATTTTTTCCATTCCTCTGTGTAAATAGCCTAATATGGGTTCACAATCAATAACATCTTCACCATCGAGAGTAACGATCAGTCGAAGAACACCATGCATTGATGGGTGTTGAGGGCCCATATTGACTATCATGAGATCTTTTCTTGTAAGCGGTAGACTCATATCCTTAATTCATTATTCCATGAAAATGGATTATTCCATGAATTCCTCAAAACGAGGCTCATCAAAATGCAAAATCTAAGACTACTATAAGACTACTAAGAAAATAAGAAAAAAATTAGAACGATTAAATTACTGCTCCCGAATATTCAACTGACTGATTAATTTCTTATAACGTACTCTATTTTTCTTTGCCAAATAAGCCAGCAAACGTCGACGTTTTCCCAAAAGTATTCGTAGACCTCTTTCCGATGAAAAATCTTTTTTGTGTAATTCCAAATGTGAAGCAAGTCTCCGTATCTTATTGGTGAAACTGAATACTTGAAATTCAACAGAACCCCTGTTTTCTTCTTTTTCTTCTTTAACCATAAATCCCAAAATTTTTCTACCTCCTTTCTTTTTCATATATTTTTCTGATCAGGAAAAATAAAAAATTATGTCAGTTATTTTGAAGTTATTCTAATCTCGTACACACAAAAATTTGCAATTATTCATCTACTGCTGGAATTTGGATTTATTTTATCGATGCAAATTAGATTTGGATAGAAGAGTACATTCTTTCTAATATTTTAGATAGAAGAAACATTTCTTCTATCTAAAATATTAGAAAGAATTTTGCTGATTTATTTATTGCTATATCCAATTTATGGAATTGATACACCATTTAATTGATATCATTTAGCAAAATGAAACACAGCATATGCATCCATCTTTCGGCTCGAGAATTTCACGGGATAGAGATATGGTATAAGAAATAGGCTATTAAGTAACTCTAAATGAATTGTGGATACATCTGTATCCTTAACATACTGAAACGATTGCCATTATTCGTATCAAACCAATAGCGATTCATACAAGCTAAATCTTCTAATCAATGGTGGGCCAATAATGAATTTTTTTGCATATGTATTAAGACGCTCGGCCTGATTTCGAAATTGTCCAGAGTTTTATATGTTGTTTTC